CTTTGGGATCGTTTTCCGGGAGAAATCGAAGAATTTCTTGGGAATCCTACAAGACCAATTCGTTCTTTTTTCTCTGACAGATGGTCAGAACTTCATCTGGGTCCGAATCCTACTGAGAGGTCCACTAGAGATCAGAAATTCTTGAAGAAAGAACAAGGTGTTTCTTTTGTCCCTTCCAGGGGATCGGTAAATAGAGAAATGGTTGATATATTCAAGAGAATTAGGTATTTACAAAATACCGTCTCAATTTATCCTATTTCATCAGATCCGAGATGTGATATGGTTCCGAAGGATGAACCGGATATGGACAGTTCCAATAAGATTTCATTCTTGAACAAAAATCCATTTTTGGATTTATTTCATCTATTCCATGACCGGAACAAAGGGGGATACGCGTTACACCGCGATTTTGAATCAGAAGAGAGATTTCAAGAAATGGCAGATCTATTCACTCTATCAATAACCGAGCCGGATCTGGTGTATCATAAGGGATTTGCCCTTTCTATTGATTCCTACGGATTGGATCAAAAAAAATTCTTGAATGAGGTATTCAACTCCAGGGATGAATCGAAAAAGAAATCTTTATGGGTTCTAGCTCCTATTTTTGATGAAGAGAATGAATCTTTTTATCGAAGGATCAGAAAAAAATCGGTCCGGATCTCACGCGGGAATGATTTGAAAGATCCAAAACCAAAAAGAGTGGTATTTGCTAGCAACAACATAATGGAGGCAGTCAATCAATATAGATTGATCCGAAATCTGATTCAAATCCAATATAGCACCTATGGGTACATAAGAAATGTATCGAATCGATTCTTTTTAATGATTTTAATGAATAGATCCGATCGCAACTTCGAATATGGAATTCAAAGGGATCAAATCGGAAATGATACTCTGAATTATCTAACTATAATAAAATATACGATCAACCAACATTTATCGAATTTGAAAAAAAATCAGAAGAAATGGCTCGATCCTCTTATTTTTCGAACCGAGAGGTCCATGAATCGGGATCCTAATGCATATAGAAACAAAGGGTATGCACATAGATACAAATGGTATGCATATAGATACAAATGGTCCGGTGGGATCAAGAATTTCCAGGAACATTTGGAACATTTCGTTTCTGAACAGAAGCACCGTTTTCAAGTAGTGTTCGATCGATTGCGTATTAATCAATTTCATCAATATTCGATTGGTTGGTCCGAGGTTATCGACGAACAAGATTTGCCCAAGTCATTTCGTGTCTTTTTGTTTTTGTCCAAGACACTTCCTTTCTTTTTGTCCAAGACACTTCCTTTCTTTTTGTCCAAGACACTTCGTTTCTTTTTGTCCAAGTCACTTCCTTTTTTCTTTGTGAGTATCGGGGATACCCCCATTCCTAGGTCCGAGATCCACATCTATGAATTGAAGGGTCCGAATGATCAACTCTGCAATCAGTTGTTAGAATCAATAGGTGTTCAAATCGTTCATTTGAATAAGTTGAAACCCTTCTTATTGGATGATCATGAGACTTCCCAAAGATCGAAATTCTTGATCAATGGAGGAACAATATCACCATTTTTGTTCAATAAGATACCAAAGAGGGTGATTGACTCATTCCATACTAGAAATAATCGCAGGAAATCCTTTGATAACACTGATTCCTATTTCTCAATGATATCCCGCGATCGAGACAATTGGCTGAATCCCGTGAAACCATTTTATAGAAGTTCATTGATATCTTCTTTTTATAAAGCAAATCGACTTCGATTCTTGAATAATCCACATCACTTCTGGTTCTTTTGTAACAAAAGATTCCCTTTTTATGTGGAAAGAACTCGTATCAATAATTATGATCTTACATATGGACAATTCCTCAATATCTTGTTCATTCGCAAGAAAATATTTTCTTTGTGCGTCGGTAAAAAAAAACATGTTTTTTTGGAGAGAGAGACTATTTCTCCAATCGAGTCACAAGTATCTGACATATTCATACCTGACGATTTTCCGCAAAGTAGGGGCGAAACGTATAACTTGTACAAATCTTTTCATTTTCCAATTCGATCCGATTCATTCGTTCGTAGAGCTATTTACTCGATCGCAGACATTTCTGGAACACCTCTAACGGAGGAACAAATAGTCAATTTTGAAAGAACTTATTGTCAGCCTCTTTCAGATATGAATCTATCTGATTCAGCAGAAGGAAAAAACTTGCATCAGTATCTCAGTTTCAATCCAAACATGGGTTTGATTCACACTCCATGTTCTGAGAAAGATTTACCATCAGGAAAGAAGAAAAGACGGAGTCTTTGTCGAAAGAAATGCGTTGAGAAAGGGCGGATGTATAGAACCCGTCAACGAGATAGTGCTTTTTTAAATCTCTCAAAAAAATGGAATCTGCTCCAAACATATATGCCATTGTTCTTTACTTCGACAGGGTTCAAATATCTAAAATTCACCCTTTTAGATACTTTTTCAGGCCCATTGTCGATAATATCAATAAGTCAAAATTATGTATCCACTTTTCATGATATTATGCGGAAAAAATGTCGGTTGATTCTTCCACGATGGAATTGGATAAGGAAGATTTCGAGGAAGTGTTTACAGAATCTTCTTCTGTCCGAAGAAATGATTCATCGAAATCATGAGTCACTCGTTCCATTGATATGGACACATCCGGGATCACCAAATGCTCAGGAGTTCCTCTATTCAATCCTTTTCCTTCTTCTTGTTGCTGGATATCTCGTTTGTACACATCTTCTCTTTGTTTCCCGAGCCTCTAGTGAGTTACAGACAGAGTTAGAAAGGATCAAACCTTTTATGATTCTATCATACAGGATTGAGTTGCGAAACCTTCTGGATGAGTATCCTACATATGATGAATATGAAGATAAACTGAATTCTTTCTTCTTATACTTAAAGACTCTCTTTGTACGTGCTCTGGAACAATTAGTAGATTTTTCGCGAGAAAAACCGTTTTCTGTTGCTGGCCGCAACAAGCTATCGGGTGGTGGTCCCGATTATGAGGTCAAATTCATACATCCCGGGAAGAACTATTTTCTTAGCAATCTCATCAGTATTCTACCAAATCCCACCGATGAAATCACTTTTTCGAGAAATACGAGCCATCTAAGTCGTACAAGTAAAGAGATCCATTCATTGATAAAAAAAATAAAAAAGAACAAGAACGGTGATTTTTTTTCTGAGCAAATAGAATCTTGGTCACTCATGAACGTTGATTGGATTGATGATAAAACAGAATCCTGGTTGTTTGAGAACAGTGAATGGATTGATGCTGATGAGGAAGAAAAACAATTCTTGGCTCATTTCTTCACCTTAACGAAAAAAAAAAGGATAGATCAAATTCTATTGAGTCTGACTCATACTCATAGTGATCATTTATCAAAAAACGACTATGGTTATCAAATGACTGAACAACCGGGATCAATTTACTTACGATGCGTAGTTGACATTCATAACAAGTATCTAATGAATTATGAGTTCAATAGATCCTGTTTAGCAGAAAAACGGATCTTCCTTGCTCATTATCAGATACTCGCTTATTTACAAACCTCGTGTGGGACTCATAGTTCTCATTTCATATCTCATCCTCACGCAAGACCAATACTCTTTTCGTTTCGCTCAGTCCTATCCCCTTCTAGGAATATTTTAGTGATAGGTTCTAAAGGACTTGGACGATCCTGTTTGGTCAAATACCTAGCGAAAAACTCCAATTTTCCTTTCATTATGTTATTTACGGACGAGTTTCGGAATGCCGAGCCTGACAACTTTATAACTGACGATGATGAGATGTATGAGCTTGAGGACGGCTTTTTTGATCTTTTTGATGATGACGATTTTGATGATGACGATTTTGATGATGACGATTTTGATGATATTGGCGATATCGGTGCTGACTTTGATTTTGATATGGAGATGTGGGTAACTATGAAGGAAGCGCCACCTATATATGAAGCGGCGACAGGAGAAAAGAATGACCCGTTTGAAGCCACCTTTCAATTACAATTAATTCGATTAGAATTCGCAAAAGCAATGTCCCATTGCATACTATGGATTCCAAACATTCATGATATGTCTGTGGAGGAGTCGAATTACTTATCCCTCGGTCTATTAGAGAACTATATCTACGGAGATTGTGAAAGAGGTTCCACTAGAAATTTTCTTGTTATTGCTTCGACTCATATTCCCAAAAAAATGGATCCCCGTCTAATAGCTACGAATAAATTCAATACATGCATTAAGATGCGAAAGCCTCTTCTTTCACAACGGCGAAAGAACTTTTTCATTCTTTCCAATACTAAGGGATTTCACTTGGAAAAGAAAACGTTCCATACTAACGGATTCGGGTCCATAACCATGGATCCCTGTGCACGAGATCTTGTAGCACTTACCAATGAGGCCCAATTAATTAGTCTTTCACAGAAGAAATCAATTATAGACACTAATACAATTAGACTCGCTCTTTATAGACCAATTTGGGAGCATGGATACCAGGCAAGACCGGCTAGGAGTCATGGGGTCGTTTTCTATCAGATAGGAAGGGCTGTTGCACATAATGTACTTCTAGGTTATTGCTTAAGTAATTACCCCATAGATCCTATATCTATCTTTCTAATTAGAAACTTCCTTAGGGCGGGGGATTCTTATTTGTACAAATGGTACTTCGAACTTGAAATGAGCATGAAGAGATTAACGATACTTCTTTATCTTTTGAGTTTTTCTGCCGGATCGGTCGCTCAAGATACTTGGTCTACACTCAAACCCCGTGATCGAAGGCGCGACGCTTTCTTTAAATTCGGTCGGGAGGATTCTGCTCTAGTTAATGGCCTATTAGAACTAGAAGTCGCTCTGGTGGGATCCTCACGGACAGAAAAAGATTGCAGTCAGTTTGATAATGATCGAGTGACATTGCTTCTTCGGTCCGAACCAAGGAATCCGTTAGATATGATGCAAAATGGATCTTGTCGTATCCTTGATCGGAAATTTTTCGATCAAAA